TTCATGCCTACTATAACTAGTTATTTCGGTTTTCTACTAGCAGCTTTAACTATAACCTCAGTTCTATTTATTGGTCTAAGCAAAATACGACTTATTTGAAATTAATTGAATCTTTTTTGATCAAAAAAGATTTCTATGGTATTTCATATGTTCGATAGTTCCTTACCGTGTTAATTACCCAATTTTGGTCAGTGAGATTCATCGGCAATACAGATTAAGAGCTAGGAATAGATAGTACCTCTCTTTTCTCCCTTTCAAAAATGAAAACAAAAGAAAATTGAAATGATTGAAGTTTCTTTATTTGGAATCGTCTTAGGTCTAATTCCTATTACTTTGGCTGGACTATTCGTAACTGCTTATTTACAATACAGACGTGGTGATCAGTTGGACTTTTGATTAATTAACATCTCTTTTTTTTGACTGACCTCCTTCTTGCTTTCATATGCGGGAGGTCTAATTCAGATTGCTGCTCAATTATTTGCGAAGAATGGAATTTTGACACAATCTAATAAACAAGAGTGACATCACGCTCTGTAGGATTTGAACCTACGACATTGGGTTTTGGAGACCCACGTTCTACCGAACTGAACTAAGAGCGCTTTTCTTATTTTTTCTAAAAAAAACGAAAAGGCTAGAAAGAGGACATTCTTGAACCCGAATTGATTTTGTACGTATATACTATATCGTAGTATATCATAAATTTCAGAATTATATGTATGTCCAATTTTATTAAAAAAAGATAGATCTAAAATGGATTCCTCGTTACTGCTCTTCTGAGCAGTAATAGGTAGGGATGACAGGATTTGAACCCGTGACATTTTGTACCCAAAACAAACGCGCTACCAAGCTGCGCTACATCCCTTTCAATTGGTTTACAGTGTCATTGTAGACAATTCCTATCTTGTTTTCCACATGCTTCTTTTTTTTTTTTTTTTCATCAGATAACAAACATATATATAATTAAAAAAATTACGTTTTTTTTAGGAAAATTCTATCAATTTCAAATTTACATAAAAAGGCGTTTCCATTTGAAAATGGAATCTATAAGATCGTTCTAATAGACAATATTTCAATTCTAAATTAAAAAAAGGGGGGTTACATATACAAATACAAGAACCTCTTAACTACATGTACATCTATAGTTATATATATTACTATATATATTGTAATACAATAAAGAAGAAAGAAGGAGGATTTCAAATGCGAGATCTAAAAACATATCTTTCCGTAGCACCGGTACTAAGTACTCTATGGTTCGTTTCGTTAGCGGGTTTATTAATAGAGATTAATCGTTTATTTCCAGATGCATTAACATTTCCCTTTTTTTAATTCTAGTTATTAACATCAGAAAGGATAAAAAATTTAGAGATACGATCAACGATCGGGGACTAACCCCCCTTTTGCTAATTATTTTTTTTAGAATAATTAGCAAAAAGGGGGGGCGAAAGGTCATAAAAACGAGGGTTCAGGATCCAATAAAAAAAAAGTGTTGCTAGGGAAAGAGTATCCTACGAGATACTTAAAAAAAATACTGTACAAAGATTTGAAATATAGTTTTCAAAAAATCATTGTATTACTTATTATTTTATTTTTATAATAATTAATTACTAATAATAATTAATATTCATTGCAACGAAATATTTCAGACATTTTTTTTAGTTAATTAACAGCTTCTATTTTTTTGGTTCTTGTTCTTTATGGATCCTAAAATTAAAATAGAAGATTGGGGGTGAATCATAAATCCAAAGGAGGTTTCATGGCCAAAGGTAAAGATGTTCGAGTAACAATTATTTTGGAATGTACCAGTTGTGTTCGAAATGATATTAAGAAGGAATCGGCGGGAATTTCCAGATATATTACTCAAAAGAATCGTCATAACACTCCTAGTCGATTGGAATTGAGAAAATTCTGTCCCTATTGTTATAAACATACAATTCATGGGGAAATCAAGAAATAGATAAAATTGAGTGCTTATATGTAAAATTTGATTTTAAGAACAGGAATAATGATAGTATCTACGTATTATTACATATATATAAATATAAACAAATAAAATAATAGAAAGAAATAAAATCCTATAGTCTTAATTCTATATAGAAACTCTATCCTATATAGAAATAGAAATCATTTTTATTTTGATCCGATCAAAATAGGATTTTAGAGGTAAGGAATAAAAAATTATGAATAAATCTAAGCGACCTTTTACTAAATCCAAGCGATCTTTTCGTCGGCGTTTGCCCCCGATCCAATCGGGGGATCGAATTGATTATAGAAACATGAGTTTAATTAGTCGATTTATTAGTGAACAAGGAAAAATATTATCTAGACGGGTGAATAGAGTAACTTTAAAACAACAACGATTAATTACTATTGCTATAAAACAAGCTCGTATTTTATCTTTGTTACCTTTTCTTAATAATCAGAAACAATTTGAAAGAAGTGAGTCGACCCCTAGAACTACTAGCCTTAGAACCAGAAAAAAATAGACTAATTCTTCAATTGAATAACAATTCCAATCTGAAGGAATTAAAAAAGAGGTTACTATTTTGTTCGACAAATCCAATCAAGAATCAAAATTTGATTCTTACGTCTGTGTCTGTCATAAAAAAAAAAAAAAAGAATCGTCGAAAAGAAAAAAAAGTCTTTTTTTAGCGACTATATACCCTCGTTTTTTTTTGACGACTTTTTTTATAATACTAATTTCTACTCTACCCTCCCCGAGCTTATTCTCCTTAAAACTCTATTTCAAATATTTTAGTGGATTTCTTCCAATCCCCTCATTTTTTGATCTCATTTGAAATCGTATAAAGACAACTCCTATTTAATAGAGCTATTTGTGCAAGTATTTTTCGATTAAGAAGTAATTGCTTCTTGTACAGATTGTGTATGAATCGGTTATAACTATAGAATACCTCCGTTTCGTGAATTACGGCATTTATTCGAGTGATCCATAAACGACGAAAATCTCTTTTTCTTTTACCCCTATCCCGACGAGCCGAAACTAAAGCTCTTATTCTCTGTTGAGTCATAGTTCGTGTAAGTCGTGAATGAGCCCCTCGAAAGCTTGATGCAAATAAACGAAGTTTTGTTCTACGCCTCCGAGCTATATATCCGCGTTTAATTCTAGTCATTGAATAAATCAAACTTTGATGAATAACTAATTCTTTTTTTAGTTATTCTTTTCCCCTTTACTAGTCATTAATAACCAAACGAATTAGTCCAATGTATAAAAAAAAATTCCAATGGCTTTTGCTACTCTAACCTTCCCCACCACTATTTTTTACTAGGTATTTTCCTTTGCTTTGAAAGGATAAATTGCCTTGATACTTGATATAAAAAAAGAATAACTACAAAAAGTTAGTAAATAGAAATGGATAACTAGTGGGTTCCTTCGTTTCTATGGTTACTTCTAAAACGGTGAGGTCCTCTCTATACACCGGAGCTCCTTCTTTTAATTAATCAATACTATTGGTAACTTGTACAATTCACATTCTTTGGCTCTACCCCATTAATATTCCAGTAATAGGTCTTTCACAATGAGATCCACTTTATACAGTAACGGTATTTTATTTTAAAATTGATTTGGTCATTTACCCTGTTAGTCCGTTTTTTTCTTTCAAGAGTGGAATTTTTTTAATAAAAAATGGAATTTCCCCCGCTTAATGGATAACTATTTGTTATCATTGGGGGTTTTCTAAAAAATGGAGTTGATTGGATTTGCACCAATGTAAACCATAAGTTTCAGACACAATAGAAGATATGAATGATCTATCTTTTTGAAATAATGAATCGAGTTCCTCCATTCTATTTTATTAACAGGTACTGATCCTTGATATTTCAAAAAGAATTTCCTTTTTGTGTTTCAGTCTATGATCTAAACGAGTCGCACATACACCCGAGTACATGTTCCTCGGCGCTGAGGGCATCCCCGAAGCGCTGGGGATTTCGTGACATTTCGGATTGGCTGTCTTGTATTTCTAATAAGTTGTTTAATGGTTGGCATACGGAATCATATAAATAATGGGCTGGTTTAGATGGGTTCTAACCGGCTAATTCTGAATTACTTCTCTTCAAGATTCTCTTCAATATAAAAAAAATATATTGAAGAGAATAGGAAACTAAACCTTTAATCTAAAAAGATATAAAATTCGCAATGGTAGGTTTGCATGAAATCGCTCCTATTTTTATTGAACCGCTACAAGATCAACAATTCCATGAGCTTGGGCTTCTGTTGCTGACATAAAAACATCCCTTTCCATGTCTTCGGATACAACCCATATAGGTTTGCCCGTTCTTTGTACATAAACCCTTGTGATGGTTTCGCGAAGTTTTAGTAGTTCTTCCGCTTCCAAGATAACTTCTCCCGTTTGTGCCTCATAAAACGAACTAGCGGGTTGATGGATCATTACCCTGATGATATAATAGAAAAGGTTCTTCTATTTCGCAGAATGAGGCGAGATAACCAAAAAAACAGAGAAATTTGAATAACCGTACAGGCTTTTTTTGTGCGTTGCATACGGCTCCACAATGGAATTTACGTTTTTGACCTTTCCTTTCGGCGAAAGAAAAAAATATAGGTTGTATTATACGCAGATCCATAAATGATCCAATTACCATCCTTCTTTTTTGTTTTGTAGGAGTTAAAAAAATACTATGATGGTTCCGTTGCTTTATATATCATTTTTTTGATCCGTCTATGATTCAGCAATCCCAAAGTGTCTTTTTTTTTTATTTTGTAAATAAGCTTCCGGTGTGAAAACAAAGTTTGTGACGCTGAGATGTGCCCGAATAGGGAAGATATCATTTTAAAAACCCCTTTCTTATCTCATACTACTCTTTCAATATATAATCTAATTTTTTTAATCTAAAAAATTTCATATCGAATTCGAAGTGCCATGCTATTATTACTTAACTAATTCATATTTCCGAGGGCGAAGGCATAGTCTTTTTTTCTCTAAAAAAAAACTCATTGGCGCCAAGCGTGAGGGAATGCTATACGTTTGGTAATTGCTCCTCCGACTAGGATAAAGGATGCTATTGAAGCGGCCAATCCCATGCATATTGTCTGTACATCGGGTCGCACAAATTGCATAGTATCATAAATAGCCATTCCAGATATTACCCATCCACCAGGAGAATTTATAAACAAATAAAGATCTTTGGTATCCTTTTCTATACTGAGATATATCATAAGACTAATAAGTTGATTCGAGATTTCGGTATCAACCTCCTGTCCTAAAAAAAATAATCTTTCTCGATAAAGTCGGTTGATTAGGATAAAATTTTATTCCTTAGGAGCCGTACAGGCACCTTTTGATGCATACGGTTCAACAAAAATTGTTAAAAAATCAATGTGTCGATTCCAACCCCCCTTTTTTTTCAGAGAAAGCTTTTCTTTCTAACTTAATAAGGGAAGGGCTTGCTTACCTTTTAAAAGTAAAAGAAAAAATAAATAACTTTTGGCCCCTTTTACTTTTATTTTATTAAATATTATAATCCTAATAATAAAATAAGAAAACGATTGATTAGGCCTGGCAGACTACCTTGATTCATTGATATTTTTTTTTCATCGAGATTCCGTTGAAATGGCGATGGTTTTTTCTTGTTCCTGAATGGGCTTCTTCCTTTTTTTATTCCATTTTTTTAGGTTTATGCTCTACTCCGAGTAAAAGGAAAAATTTGCCCGATTTTGATTTGCACATATAGGACAAATGAACCAAATACCGCGTCTTTTTTTTACTACTCCTTCTTTTTTTTTCAATTAAGTTCTTTCACATGTCTTCTGTCAAATAGTCAACAAATTATTAATTATATTATTTGATTTGATCAACAGTTTTAGATCACCCTGTTTCAAAAAATTTTTTTTTAATATAATTTTTTATCATAATTTTTCATATCATATTAAGTAGTAATTATAAAAATATTATATATTAATTATCAATTGGGTTTTTGCTAAACGGAGCCTGGATACTTAATTTTATTAGTCCGATCACGTAAACCATAAAAAATTTTTGATAATCTAATATCAATCTAAATACTCCCTGTATTTAATTCTAATTTCTTTTTTGCGCCAAATTTTTGATAATTCAATCAATCTTTTTGAGCGAAACAGAGGATATCTCGATCGAGGGAGAAAATGGGGAAATCCCATATAGCCCAATATATCTGACAAGTCGCACTATATGTCAACCCAAGATGTATCTCCTTCTCCTGGACTTCGAAAAGGTACTTTTGGAACGCCAATAGGCATGAAATGAAAAAAAAGAGAATGAAGTTCTCTATTTCACTTTGATGTGGAAACGTAAGACTGGGGTTTCATTTTTTTAATAATATTATCCTTTTTTCCTACTTTATTAATATTAATCATATTGAAATTAATCATATTTAATACATAAAAAGTTGAATAAGCTCAAATAAAATATAAAATAAAAGTAAAGTAAGAGAGAATGAATCAAAATAAAAGAAAACTTTTTACGAACGGGCTTCTGAATGATGAACAACAATAGCTATCTTGGTTCATATAAAATAGGATTCACCCCCATTGCGTATTGGTACTTATCGGATATAGAATAGATCCGCTTCCCTTTTTTCCTATGAATGGAATTGTTCCATTATTACTAACATAATAGAACAAATAGTAATCTTTTCTCCGAAATAATTACCTAAAAAAGGGGGGGGGTCCGTAACATAGTTTTTTCCAATGCAATAAAGTTACATAGTGTCTATTTTTCGTTGATAAAGGGGTATTTCCATGGGTTTGCCTTGGTATCGTGTTCATACTGTTGTATTGAATGATCCCGGTCGTTTGCTTTCGGTTCATATAATGCATACTGCTCTGGTTGCTGGTTGGGCCGGTTCCATGGCTCTATATGAATTAGCAGTTTTTGATCCCTCCGACCCTGTTCTTGATCCAATGTGGAGACAAGGTATGTTCGTTATACCTTTCATGACTCGTTTAGGAATAACCAATTCATGGGGCGGTTGGAATATTACAGGAGGGACTATAACGAATCCGGGTCTTTGGAGTTACGAAGGGGTAGCCGCAGCACATATCGTGTTTTCTGGCTTGTGCTTCTTGGCAGCTATTTGGCATTGGGTATATTGGGATCTAGAAATTTTTTGTGATGAACGTACAGGAAAACCTTCTTTGGATTTGCCCAAGATTTTTGGAATTCATTTATTTCTTTCCGGAGTGGCTTGCTTTGGTTTTGGCGCATTTCATGTAACAGGATTATATGGTCCTGGAATATGGGTATCCGACCCTTATGGACTAACCGGAAAGGTCCAACCCGTAAATCCGGCGTGGGGCGTGGAGGGTTTTGACCCTTTTGTTCCGGGAGGAATAGCCTCTCATCATATTGCAGCAGGGACGTTGGGTATATTAGCCGGCTTATTCCATCTTAGTGTTCGTCCGCCTCAACGTCTATATAAAGGATTACGTATGGGAAATATTGAAACCGTCCTTTCCAGTAGTATTGCTGCTGTCTTTTTTGCAGCTTTTGTTGTTGCTGGAACTATGTGGTATGGTTCTGCAACTACTCCCATCGAATTATTTGGTCCTACTCGTTATCAATGGGATCAGGGATACTTTCAACAAGAAATATATCGAAGAGTTAGTGCTGGACTAGCTGAAAATCAAAGTGTATCGGAAGCTTGGTCTAAAATTCCTGAAAAATTAGCTTTTTATGATTATATTGGTAATAATCCAGCAAAAGGGGGGTTATTCCGAGCGGGTTCAATGGACAATGGGGATGGAATAGCTGTTGGATGGTTAGGACACCCCGTCTTTAGAAATAAAGAAGGGCGTGAACTTTTTGTACGCCGTATGCCTACTTTTTTTGAAACATTTCCGGTTGTTTTGGTAGACGGAGACGGAATTGTTAGAGCGGACGTCCCATTTAGAAGGGCAGAATCTAAATATAGTGTCGAACAAGTAGGTGTAACTGTTGAGTTTTATGGTGGTGAACTCAACGGAGTGAGTTATAGTGATCCCGCAACTGTGAAAAAATATGCTAGACGGGCTCAATTGGGTGAGATTTTTGAATTAGATCGTGCTACTTTGAAATCCGATGGCGTTTTTCGTAGCAGTCCAAGAGGTTGGTTTACTTTTGGGCATGCTTCGTTTGCTCTACTTTTCTTCTTTGGACACATTTGGCATGGTGCTAGAACCCTTTTCAGAGATGTTTTTGCTGGTATTGATCCAGATTTGGATGCTCAGGTGGAATTTGGGGCATTCCAAAAACTTGGAGATCCAACTACAAAAAGACAAGCAGTCTGATGCAACATTGCTTTTGTCTTTTAGTTTCTGTTTGCGATTTTTTTTATTTAATAGTATTTAATAGGTAGGGTACTGTAGGAATCTTGATTTAAATCGCTGCCGTTTCTTTGACTCTTTTTTGTTCTTTATCCGGAGGGATACTCCTCAGTAAACATAAACAAAACAGGTATGAAAGCTATAATTGTAAACCACGATCAAATTTATGGAAGCATTGGTTTATACATTTCTCTTAGTATCGACTTTAGGGATCATTTTTTTCGCTATTTTTTTTCGGGAACCGCCTACAATTTCAACTAAAAAATGAAATAATTTTTCATTATCTTCATTGACGTAATCAGCCTCCAATTAGTTGGAGGCTGATTACGTCAACTAGTCCCCGTGTTCCTCGAATGGATCTCTTAGTTGTTGAGAGGGTTGCCCAAAGGCAGTATATAGAGCATACCCAGTAAAACTTACAAGTAACCCAGATATAAAGATAGCGACTAGAGTTGCTGTTTCCATTATTATAGAATTGAAAGACCACAATGGATCTATGCTAAGATCGTTTATTTACAACGGAATGGTATACAAAGTCAACAGATCGTAATGAATACAAAATAAGATTTATGGCTACACAAACTGTTGAAGATAGTTCTAGATCTGGTCCAAGAAGCACTACTGTAGGGAAGTTATTGAAACCGTTGAATTCCGAATATGGTAAAGTAGCTCCTGGATGGGGAACGACCCCTTTGATGGGTGTTGCAATGGCGCTATTTGCGGTATTCCTATCTATTATTTTGGAGATTTATAATTCTTCTGTTCTACTGGATGGAATTTCAGTGAATTAGACTGAGAAGAATCTTGAAGTCCTAGCTTTTCGTTCGATACAAAAAAGTAAATTATGTAGGTCTAAAAATTTTAGCCTATTCTCCTTTGGTAGTTCGACCGCGAAATTTTTTTCTGCATTGTATATTTCCGGAATATGAGTGTGTGACTTGTTAAAATTGACCCTATGGATAGTACGGAGAAAGGGTCTGTCATCTTTATCAAGATGGTTTTACTTCGTCGGATATTCATTCGAGTATCTGGAGCACGAAATAGATCAAATAGATCACAAAGTTTTCGAACTATGATTCATACTTAATACTCAGACCTCGTAGCCGGACTTCTTTCCGTTCTATCTTATAAATTTTAATAAATCAAACTTTTTTTCTGCTTTTAAACTCTTATTTAGATCAAAGGACAAACGCTTCTTTGTATTTTATGTTTTTAATCATTATAGCTCTTTTTTTTATTGAATAAGTGATGATCCAATGGTTCTCACTCAGTGAACTTTGGACTTTGAAGGTTTCATTGAATTATCGTGGTTCTCGTATGAATCTGAGGTTTCAATTAATAAATAGGGTCTTAACAAGAAAATTCCTATCAAGAATAAAGAAAACAAGAAGAAATCCGCATTCCCATTCCATACAAATACCAAATAAAAAAGATAATAACGATAGGTAATCTAGAAGATTCAAGAGGCCGTAACGATCAACACAACATAAAGACGTATGAGCTGACTTGAGTTTTTGGCATTTAACCACAAAGAAGAGCTTTCGCATTTTGACTCTTTCATATCTTTAAATAATATTGAATGATAGAGAAGTTTAAAACTTTATATTCCATATCCCTTTCAATCAGTATTTGTGTCTTTTTTTTGTTTGAGCTGTACGAGATGAAATTCTCATATACAGTTCTTGG